CTGTTTGTGGTGACATAAGTCCCTCCCTACAACTCATGAATTAAGAATTCTTACAACAACAAGGTCTACTCGATATAGATTAGGCGTGAATGAAAACTTTGACAAAAATTTTTCAAAAAATATTCAACTAATATTATCAATGAATTAAGTTCCTTATTAGACCATGCATTTGATTCACCAAATACATCATTATTGTATACTCTTTGATATATATGGCGCAACCCAATCTTTTTTTTCAAGTTTATAATTGAATTTGGACACTTTCCATTTTGAATCTAAAAATAAAAATACTAAGAAAAATTCCCCCTTGACAGTGATATGTGTTGTATATGTAAATCCTAGATGTGAAAATAGGGATAATTCATCCATGAAAGAGAAGGGGAATAAAACAAAAATAGACACTAACTAAACTATATATATAGATATATAGAAAAGAAAATAAGGAACAACAGTCAATGAGATCGTAATAATGAATCACGAGTTCGAATTTCATAGACTTCATCTAATCGAGTATAGATGGTATTTTGTATAATATAATGATAGAGAAATGAAACACACTTCACTTACTCACAATTCTTATTCATCTGATCTTTTGAAAAAAGAATAGATTGAACTTGAAAATTTACTCATTTAAATTTAATGAGTAAACGATTGAATTTTATTCGGTTTGGTGGTACCAACTAAATCGAGTGCTAATTCCCATTTAGTTCGTATTGAATTAATCAATCAAGCTGCTATCGGACATTTATTTCCAATTCGGTACTATGTAGCATACTCTTCCAATCAAAAAAATTTCGACATATTTCACTTTATTCTATTATGAAAATCAATCCGAATCCTTCTGGTTCTACGGTTTCCACACTTGAAGAAAAAAACCTAGGGCGTATCGCTCAAATTATTGGCCCAGTACTGGATGTTGTTTTCCCCCGGGGCAAGATGCCTAATATTTATAACGCTTTGGTGGTTAAAGGTCGAGATACTGCCGGTCAGCAAATTAATGTGACTTGTGAGGTACAACAATTATTAGGAAATAATCGAGTTAGAGCTGTAGCTATGAGTGCTACAGATGGTCTGACGAGAGGAATGGAAGTGATTGATACAGGAGCTGCTCTAAGTGTTCCAGTCGGCGGAGCTACTCTCGGGCGAATTTTCAATGTTCTTGGAGAACCTGTTGATAATTTAGGTCCTGTAGATACTCGTACAACATCGCCTATTCATAGATCTGCGCCTGCTTTTATACAGTTAGATACGAAATTATCAATCTTTGAAACAGGGATTAAAGTGGTGGATCTTTTAGCTCCGTATCGCCGTGGAGGAAAAATTGGACTATTTGGGGGAGCCGGCGTGGGTAAAACAGTACTTATCATGGAATTGATCAACAACATTGCCAAAGCTCATGGAGGCGTATCCGTATTTGGTGGAGTAGGTGAACGTACTCGTGAAGGAAATGATCTCTACATGGAAATGAAAGAATCTGGGGTAATTAATGAAAAAAATATTGCAGAATCAAAAGTAGCTCTAGTCTATGGTCAAATGAATGAACCGCCGGGAGCTCGTATGAGAGTAGGTTTGACTGCACTAACCATGGCGGAATATTTCCGGGATATTAATGAACAAGACGTGCTTTTATTCATCGACAATATCTTTCGTTTCGTTCAAGCGGGATCAGAAGTATCTGCCTTATTAGGGAGAATGCCTTCTGCAGTGGGTTATCAACCCACCCTTAGTACCGAAATGGGTTCTTTACAAGAAAGAATTACTTCCACAGGGTCTATAACTTCGATCCAAGCAGTTTATGTACCTGCAGATGATTTGACCGACCCTGCTCCTGCCACGACATTTGCACATTTAGATGCTACTACCGTACTATCAAGAGGATTAGCTGCCAAAGGTATTTATCCAGCAGTCGATCCTTTAGATTCAACGTCAACTATGTTACAACCTCGGATCGTTGGCGAGGAACATTATGAAACTGCGCAAAGAGTTAAGGAAACTTTACAACGTTACAAAGAACTTCAGGATATTATAGCTATCCTGGGGTTGGACGAATTATCCGAAGAAGATCGTTTAACTGTAGCAAGAGCACGAAAAATTGAACGCTTCTTATCACAACCCTTCTTCGTGGCAGAAGTCTTTACCGGTTCTCCAGGGAAATATGTTGGTCTCGCCGAAACAATTAGGGGGTTTCAATTGATCCTTTCTGGAGAATTAGACAGTCTTCCCGAGCAGGCCTTTTATTTGGTAGGTAACATCGACGAAGCTACCGCGAAAGCTATGAACTTAGAGGGGGAGAGCAAATTGAAGAAATGACCTTAAATCTTTGTGTACTGACCCCTAATCGAATGATTTTGGATTCAGAAGTGAAAGAAATCATTTTAGCTACTAATAGTGGACAAATTGGCGTATTACCAAACCACGCCCCTATTGCCACAGCGGTAGATATAGGTCTTTTGAGAATACGTCTCAACGACCAATGGTTAACGGTAGCCTTGATGGGCGG